AACCGTGTCGTATACGTTAAGGGAACATTAGTTTCTTCTTATTCAATGCGCATCTTGTAATTCATAGAAATTGGGGGTAATATAGTCCTTACGTAAGGGCCAACCTATCCAACTTTCAGGCATCAAGATACGTTTAAGACGAGGATGATTATCATAAGAGATTCCCAACATATCATAAGATTCACGTTCTTGAAAATCGGCGCTTTTCCAAATCCAGAAAACAGACGGGATTCTAGGATTATTCCTTGGGGCAAATACTTTTATGCATACCTCTTCTGCTTTATCTATGCCATACTGTATTCTCGTAAGATGATATACGCTGGCTAAAAATCCGCCTGGTGATACATCATAGGCACACTGAGAACGTAAATAATTGTAACCATATACATATGAAATGACAGCAATGGAATCCCAATCCTCCGTTTTTATTTGTAAAGTTTCTATTCCTCGGCAATCGAAGCCCAGAGATCTATGAACTAGCTCATGCTTGACTAACCAATCAGATAAACGATCCTGCCGCATTTTCTTGATTTCTCCCACATTTATATATATATATGATATATGAGTATTTCACATTTACAATGAAATTTTTAAAGATTGATCCTTTTCTTTCTTATTTTATTCTGCACAAAAGAACCCTGCCTGATTCACTAATTCGTGGGAAGATACTGAACTTTTGGATTTGAAAAATTTGTCAGAAGGTTTCTCTGAAGTAGATGGTAATTGATAGAGCAATTCTTGATCGTAATTTCCAGTATAAGTACTGCGTCGAACAGAAAACTTGTGATTGGTAGTAAAACATCGATTTTCCTCTTGAGACACCGTTCTATCTTCAAAGATTTCTCGAGATATCTTCTTACGAAGTTTCGTTATAGCATCGAAAACAGCCTCTGGTTTAGGTGGGCAACCCGGCAAATAGACATCGACAGGAATTAACTTATCGACTCCACGAACAGTACTATATGAATCAGTACTGAACATCCCTCCCGTAATAGTGCATGCCCCCATAGCGATGACATATTTTGGTTCGGGCATTTGTTCATATAATCTCACTAAAGAAGGAGCCATTTTCATTGTTACTGTGCCGGCTGTTAAAATTAGGTCTGCTTGTCTAGGACTCGACCTTGGTACCAATCCATAACGATCAAAGTCGAATCGCGAACCTATTAATGAAGCAAATTCAATGAAACAACAACTTGTACCATATAGAAGTGGCCATAAACTGGAAAGTCTTGACCAATTTGAAAGATCATTCGGTGTAGTTGAAATAACTGAATTGGTGGTTGTTTTGTCAAGTAAGGAAAACTCAGTTAAATTCATAACTGTCTCAATGTAATCTTTTCCTTCTTTTTTATTTTGAGTGTTTGAATATTCAGTTAAGACCATTCCAATGCTCCTTTTCGCCATGCATAAACTGAACCAACAATTGGGATAAGCACGAAAATTAAAGCTTCGATAAATACAGATATACCCAATACATCGAAACTCATTGCCCACGGATAAAGAAAGACTGTTTCAACATCAAAAACAACAAAAACGAGAGCAAACATGTAATAGCGGATTCGGAATTGTAACCAAGCATCCCCCATGGGTTCTATACCCGATTCATAACTAGAGAGCTTCTCTGGCCCTTCACTAACAGGGGCTAAAACTCCGGAAATTACAAATGCCAAGATAGGAATAACACTTGATATTATTAGAAATGCCCAAAAAATATCATATTCGTGAAGCAGAAACATAAATGTACCGTACTCCTATTAAGAATGTGGAATATGATGAATTATTCGATTCGAATTGAAATTCTCAATTCATCTAGAACTTCTTTGGTAAAACAAGAATTGATTTTGATCAAACCAAATTGTTTAGAATTTAGTTGCTGTAGAGCATGTCTTGTTTAAAGATTCATCTAGTGAAATCCCACTTACATTTTTTATTTTGATTCTATTTAGAATTCTATTTTAATATGCTGTAGACGTAGGGTGCTCTTACACAAAAAACTTTCTCACTTTGTCTCGGATTCTCTATCCTCTATAAAAAAATATTAAAAAGAAATTCAATTAAAATATTAAATATTTAGAAAATTATTTTAAATTTGAAAAAATAAAGAAAAAATAAATAAACTAAAATATACTAACCTAAAACCTAAAAAATGTCCTATACCCTATCTTATATCCTCCTATATCCTATAATAGAACTTAGATATTATATTAATATAATAATAAATACAATTTAATAATAATAATAAATATAATTTAAATAAATTAAAATTAATAAAATTAAATATAATTTATAATTTCTAAATTTTCTAATTTTAAATCAAAATAAAAAATAATTAGTTATGAAAAATTTTATGGAATCAAATGTGAATTTCATTTCCATTTTTCAATCAAAACAGAAACGCTTTCAGTAGTCATATATCTATATATATATGGTATATGGGATAATAAAATATAATATGGGATAATAAAATATAATGTCTAGGGATTCCTAGCATATTCTATTGGAAGTGGAAGGATTCTTTTCATAAAAATCCGGATAGAGGATCATTGCTTCTATTGATTTGATACAAATTGATTTGATACGAATACGGAAACTAAAAAAAATCTAATGCATCGAACTTTTTTCTATCCTTCCCTTGCCCTATGTTTTATTTCTATTTTTCTTAATTTATTTGATTCAATCTGTTGAATTAAGAAGTCACACATATAACACTTTCCATACAAAGGAATTCGAAACTTTAAATAGGTACTTACTATACTATCCTCTCTCTCAGAAATAAATAATAAAATTTGAGTTATTTCGGCGAAAAAGTCATTCCATTTCGGACCAATTTCTATTCTAGTACTAAGGATCTCTAGTATTAAAGTAAAGAAAGATCGTGATTTGGAATGAAGCAAAATACTTGTTTGTTTTGTTATGGCAATTACAATTAATAATTGAATGGTAAGACCAAGCAATGAATTAGATTTCCCTACACGAGAAACGGTTTTGAGAGCAAACCCACACTCGGAAAGATTGCAAAGAAGAATAGAATGGTAGAATTGACATAATCATAAATCATCTACATAACATACTTCCTTCTGATAGAAAGAATCACATATTATCAAATTATTCGATAGACTAAATGTCCAAACCTACTCAACTCATAAAATATAAAATAAAGGAAGAAATCTTGATCCTTGATACATCTAAGACCAATTCATTATCTCTGCATTATCTGTAAATCAATCAATGGGGTTTATGTTGTTCCGATTAATGATTAGTCAAGGGTATTCCACAAATAAATAAAAAACAAGATCAAGAAAAGAATATGTCATGGATCCATGTGACTTAAGATTAGACTTGATTGGGTCAGGTTGCAATTTTAAGACAAAATAATGTCATGATTTTCACTTCATAAATTGACTGGGATTTGGTATACCAAAGCAAAAGTGTATCACAAACTCTTTGATCATGGACAGACAAGAAAAGATAAAAAAGTCATACGGAATTCATCTACTATAATTAATGAAAAAGGATGCGTATTTTATACGAGATTTTACAAATACGAATTAGACCTATTTATTGGAATTCTTTTTTTTTTGTCTGTCTCTATGCATTTAGATTAGATGAGGGTGTGATAATGCTTTCATTTCTATGGACCAGACCAACCAACAAAAACAAGCGACCATTCTATTGAAGAAAAGAAAAACATACTAAACGAAAATGAAAAAATTGAATATATAATATATATAAATTGAATAGAATATATGTAAATTGAATATATTAAATATATTAATATATATATATTAATATTAGGGCTATACGGACTCGAACCGTAGACCTTCTCGGTAAAACAGATCAAACTTATTATTATCGAAATGATTTGAACTGTTTCAAAGACCCAACATGCATTTTGTTGCATTGGGCTCTTTCATAAACTGATATAAAGATCAGTTAGTCCACCATATTTTTCTTTATAGGAAGATAATGAAATGGCTCCATATGCTCTGATTCATTATTTGTATTTTGATCTAGGAGCAATACCAAAGTGTTTCAAAGAAGGGTTATCTTGACTTAGGTCTGCCTTCGGCCCTAAGTTAAATGGAGTCTCTATCGCTCCGCTACAAGAGTCGAATATGAAACTTCATACACCTTAAAGTTCATAGGACGAAAAGAGGTTCTTTTGAGGCCCTTATACTCATTATGCCTAGCATTGAATGGGTATTTACCTTATCAACTATCAAATCAATGGCGGGTTCTATTTGATTTGGCAACTTGATTCACACCAAAATTGGACCGAACCAAATATTTGTCAGGCTATTGTTCTCTTGTTCCCTAGAATCTATGGAGTAAGACATCGATTTCTCAATAACATCAATTATGCTCATTGCATAATAGACTCCCTTGAAAAGCATTGGCGCACGTGTAAACGAGGTGCTCTACCAACTGAGCTATAGCCCTTGTCATAGAGATCTTAACATATAGAGAATTTCTTGTCAAGATAGATATTCCAGAATCCCATACAATAGCTCTCTGATTTGTTTACTCTTAATTAACAGATTAGTATTGCTTAGAAATAATATTCCACCTATAATTCCCGGATGATGGGTCTTTTTTTGGTGGTGATAAATGACCTACTTAACTCAGTGGTTAGAGTATTGCTTTCATACGGCGGGAGTCATTGGTTCAAATCCAATAGTAGGTAGAATTTTTTAGAGTATACTAAGTAGATTAGTATAGTAGGTAGAACTTATTAGATACCGCAGTCAATGGAATGATATCTAATAAGTTTTTCTACCCTTTTTATTTTTTCGTTGTATCAGATTAGACTTCAATTGACAGACATAAAATGTGGTGTATTGTATAATAAGAAATTTCTAAAAAAATTCTTTTTATTATTTTATTTTGGTGTATTGACTTGACTAGTAGGAAATAACATTGAGAGCCTCCACTCGTGTCCTAGCTCGTCTGAGAGCTAGATTTGCTTCAATTGCTTGTCTCTTACCCTCCGCTTTATT